AATTGTTGCCATAAGTATTTCTTAATTCTTTTTTTTCTTAAAAAAAAAAAAAATAATGTGCCTACAGTAAAAGGACTAATCCGTTATTTCTTTCATCGCTCCAAACATGCCAATATTGGCACTAATGGTACGTAAATGTAACTCCTTGTTCAAACAACTATTCAGAGTTCCGAGCGCTCCTTGTAAAGCTTGTTGGAAAACCCGTTGTCGGACTTGATTAATTGCTCTTTGTTGTTCAAAATGAATGGTTTCATTTTTGTAATTTTCTAATTGATCCAAAGTCTTATAAGTTGAATTAATCAAATTGAATTTTTCTCGTTCTATCTCAGAGTATCCATTCACTCGAAACTGATCTGCTTCTATTTCTATTTTTCGTAACCGGGCCCGGGCTTTTTCCAGCCGTTCAATGGCCCCTCTCTGCAGTTCTTCTGAATTTCGAATACTATTCAAAATCCTCAGTTTGCGATTATCTAATAAATCACTTAATGAAAGTAGATTATCTTTCCATTCATCTCAAAACTTCGATGATCCCTTCCCGAACCAAACATGAATTTTTCGATTCATTTGGCTCTCCCACTCAATTACGTCAACTACTTATGTATGGGGGGGGGTTCCCATATCTTTTTTTAATGTAATGAGCCTATCCTCTCCCTCTCTTCTCTATTCATATTCCAAAATGAATCTTGCGACTGATCCCTAATCCAAGAACAGAATATTCGGAGGACTCTTCTGACCAAATCAAAATATATAATTGTCAGCAAAGTTGTTTCTTTTTTTCTTCAAATCCAAAGAATTCTTCTTACTTTATATGGAGGTCATCGATTCAGCATAAATAAGGGTTGGTTGAAATACCTATTTTTCCAATATTTTCCAATAAAATTTCCAATACCAATAAAAGGCTCAAATCTTTTTATCAACATGAGTGTTTTATATCGAAAAAAAAAAAAGTCCAATAATTATTATTAATTATTCATTTTGAAAACATTTCTATTCTATAGTAAAACATAGTAGTAGAAAGAGTACCGTGCTGTGTCTGGACTTCAAACTTTAGCTTTAACCATGTTAATGGTCCCACATTATTGGTTTGGTTGATAGAGAATCAAAATAGATTTACCAACAAATCACGAAATGCTATGGTTCTTAAATATGATTTGAAATTTATTCAGAAGTAATTCGCGGAATCATGCACCCTTTTCCCTTTGGTCCTAGTTATAACGAAAAAAAGTGCAGCTGGTTGGGTCCAGCCTATTCTTGAAATAAACAACTCGCACACACTCCCTTTCCAAAAAAGATCAATACACCAAGCACTACACTTAGATTTATTGGATTTGTTGCTAAAATATCGGTATTAAGCCCGAAACTCCCGGCGAATGGCCAGTTAACCAAAGAAACGAAAGAATCGGTTACATTTTTCATATGATCTCCTCTTTTAGATAGACTAAAAAAAAAAAATGAACTGCGTTCTTTTTTTTTTTTTTTCTACGTAATATATATTTATTTAATTTATTTGTTTTTTTAGTAATTTACCTATTTCGAAACAGGGTCAAAAATTCGATTTCGAAATCCTTTCTTTGAATTGGCAATTGGGGATTCCCGATAAGAGGGATACTTATTAGTATTAGGGGCCGGGACTCCTGTCAATTGCAAAACCCCTCGTTTGTTGCAGCATCACTTAAAAAGAGGGTTTCCTTTAGACTAAGAAAGGGAAAGAAAAAGGCGAACTGGTATGCCTATCCTAATTCCCCATCCTCAAATCAGTCCTTCCAATTGGAGGAGTTAAATCTTGATAGAATTCAAAAAAGCCAGAAACACAGATATAATAAATAAGAGAAAAAAAAAATAAGTAAATTGTAAATTGCCCTTCCTATTTCTAGGATTAAACAAAAGGATTCGCAAATAAAAGTGCTAATGCTACAACCAGCCCATAAATTGTTAAAGCTTCCATAAAAGCCAGACTAAGCAATAAAGTACCTCGTATTTTTCCCTCCGCCTCGGGCTGTCTCGCGATCCCTTCTACTGCCTGGCCCGCAGCAGTACCTTGACCAACTCCAGGTCCAATAGAAGCAAGCCCAACAGCCAACCCAGCAGCAATAACGGAAGCGGCAGAAATCAGTGGATTCATGATAAGTCCCTCGCACTAAAATAAAGAAAAACTAAAGAAATCGTTAATGATACAATCGTCCAATAAATTATGACTTAATTATTCCGTCACTAGGATTCGCCCAGCCGAAGTAACTAAGAACTCCCAATTGGCGTAATAATAATATTATTATTGAACCATCAAAACTTTTTAGATATCTCTTTTTTAGTTTCGATCCACAGGCACAACACAGGATTTTTGTAAATCCATACGACTTTTGTTCTTCCATTTCTTTTTTCGGAACCCTTTTTTGAATTCTTCGTTCGTTTTCTTTCTTTCATCTCTTTATTTTTATTGATTCAATTCCCAGTCAAAGCATCAAAGCAAAGACGAAATCGAACAATTTCTATTAGAATCCCTATCGAAATTCACAATAATCACAAGAGTAGGGTGGATTAGATATATCTTTAGTTCATATATAACTAGCAATATCTAATATCCCATATACATGTCTTTCTTACAGAACGTAAACCAACTATTAATATCTTAGACTCCAAGTATTCGTATCTTAAAGTCAATCGTATTCTCGAACCCCTTTTAAAATTCAAAAAATACACAAGAGTTGGCATTTGATTCCATATACCTAATTATGTACCCCTCGCCGAATCACCCCGTTTTTTATAAATCTCTTTTTTTTTTTTTCTATTCCTTTTCGTTATCATTATCCACCAGGCTACAATCGAAATAGACGAATTCATTGGGGCGAATCATTGCATAGAACTAAATATCAGTATTTGATTGAGGTACGGCCATGCAATTTATTATATTAATATTCTCTTTTGGTCAATCGTTGAATTGAAGAATTGACTAAAATCAACTAAAAGGGGAATCATTTTATAAAGCATCTTTCTTTTCTTTTTTTTTAATCACCCGCCTGTGATACTATAAGAATTTTTATTCAACTTATCACTCTTGGTATTTGCTATTCGAATTGAATGAACAAAAATGAACAAAACAATATAAAGAAAATATTAATTGGCGGGGAGAGGGGGGGATGATATAATAAGGCCAAAGAGGAATTTGAGGAAAAAGATCCTTTAGATCTCTTTCCTACAATTCCCCAATATCGTAATTTTTTTTCTACGACTCTTGATCGTATATGCGGTATTTGTAGATTTATGTTTGGATATGTATTTTTCCTAAGTAGAAGTATAAGTAGATTATCTTGAGTTACGCATCCATTGCCTTTGTTCTAAGCTACAAAAAAAGACTATTTCGAAAACGAGTCAATGATGTCCCTCCATAGATTCGCCTATATAAGCCGCAGCTAAAGTTGCAAAAATAAGAGCTTGAATACCGCTTGTAAATAATCCAAGGAACATGACGGGTATAGGAACCACTAAAGGTACTAAAGAAACAAGAACAACAACTACTAATTCATCGGCTAATATATTCCCAAAAAGTCGAAAACTAAGTGATAGAGGTTTTGTGAAATCTTCTAAAATGTTAATGGGTAAAAGAATTGGAGTCGGTTGAATGTATTTACTGAAATAGCCTAATCCCTTTTTGGAAAGACCCGCATAGAAGTATGCTATTGACGTGAGCAAAGCTAAAGCAACGGTAGTATTTATATCATTCGTGGGTGCGGCTAACTCCCCATGAGGTAACTCTATGATTTTCCAAGGTAAAAGAGCACCTGACCAATTAGAAACAAAAATAAAAAGAAACAGAGTTCCAATAAAGGGAACCCATGGGCCATATTCTTCTCCAATCTGAGTTTTGCTCACGTCTCGAATGAATTCAAGGACATATTCGAAGAAATTTTGAGTGGCAGTCGGAACGGTTTGTGGATTCCGAACGGCTATAAAGGCTGAACCTAATAAGATAGCAATTACAACCCAAGAAGTAATAAGTACTTGGGCATGGACCTGGAACCCACCTATTTGCCAATAGAAATGTTGGCCTACTTCCACACCGGATATATCGTATAACCCCCTTAGTGTATTCATGGAACATGATAGAACATTCATATCGCCCTCTGACCGAAATAGAAATTTAAAAAGAATTATTTTGATTCAACCATCTTCTTTTCGACTTGTCTACTTGAATTGTATATTTTGAATATCTGCTAATTGCATAATATCCACCAGGTTTGTCTCTTTTCTTTTGTGCAATTCAGGAATAGTACCCAATCCATAAATCTATGGAGTTACCAAAATAATTTATTTATCTTATTATTAATCAAGGATTTCGTATATAGCTAGAGCGACCCTCACAAATTGCGAATACTAATTTGTTAAGGATTAATCGGATTGAGGCTATAGCGTCATCGTTTGCTGGAATCGAAATATCTGCGAGATCGGGGTCACAATTTGTATCGATTAAACAAATTGTTGAAATTCCCAAAGTGATACATTCTCGAAGAGCCGTATATTCTTCTTGCTGATCAACGACGATTACAATATCGGGTACCCTCGTCATATATTTAATTCCGCCCAGATACGTTTGCAGACGCGATAATTGTCTCTTCAAAATAGCGGCATCCCTTTTGGGAAGACTGTCGAGTCTCCCCCCTTTTTGTTCCGTTCTCAAATCCCTGAACTTGTGAAGTCGCGTTTCTGTAGTGGACCAATTGGTTAACATACCGCCGAGCCATTTTTGATTAACATAATGGCACCGAGCCCTTATTGCAGCTCGCGCGACTAAATCAGCTGCTTTATTTTTAGTACCAACAATTAAGAATTGTTTTCCCCTACTTGCTGCATCAAAAACTAAATCACAAGCTTCTGATAAAAACCGAGCAGTTCGAGTCAGATTTGTAATATGAATACCTTTATGTTTTGCAGATATATAAGGTGCCATTCTAGGATTCCATTTCCGAGTACCATGACCAAAATGAATTCCTGCTTCCATCATCTCTTCCAAATGGATGTTCCAATACCTTCTTGCCATTTCTCCCCCACTTCCTCTTTTTTTTTTAAGAGACGAGGCGCCCTGAAATAAATAATTGTTCCGAGGGAACCTTCTCTTCTACCAGAGAGTGACCATTGATACACGACCCAGGCCATTCATTACTTTCTATTCATTATTATCCTTCGTTCTATTCATTATTATCTTTCTTTTCGTACCATTAAAAAATCAAATGATCACAAATAGTTAAAAGAATTCGCTCCTAGGACTCATTAAACCCTCTAAGCAATTGTGCTCTGATGTATCATGGAAAGTTGTTGAAATGCACGAGTCAAATAATTCTCTGTGGTGTAAGAAAATATCTCTCATTTCCCCCCCGAATAAATTCCCTTTTTGTCTTTCCAAAAGAATGTTGTTATGCTGCCTTGAACAGTGGACTAATCCTTTGAATCCGGTACCGACTGGTATTATCCCCCCCAGAACAACGTTTTCTTTCAGGCCTTTCAACCAATCGATACGACCTCGGAGAGCAGCTTTTGCTAAAACTCGCGTGGTTTCTTGAAAACTTGCTTCGGATATAAAACTTTGAGTATTCAGAGACGCTCTCGTTATTCCCAATAAGCTAGCTCGATAACAGATCACTTCTTCCAAAGCGCGCCCCATTCGTTCCGCTCGTAACAATCCAATCAGTTCGCCGGGTAAAAAAATATTAGACATTCCATCTTCGGAAACTAAAACTTTTGATGTTATTTGACGTACAATAATTTCTATATGCCTATTATGGATCTGCACCCCCTGCGATCGATAAACCTTTTGGATCTTATTAACCAAAGAGATACGACTTTGCACTATAGTTAGCTCAGCACCAATCAAGAATCCCCAGGGAATCCCAAGAATTCTTGTTATACTCGCGTTCCAACCCTCAACTCTCTTTTCTAGGTTCATCGATATTGAATCAAGCGAACGCACTTCTAACACCTGTTCTACTTTTGGAAGACCCTGCGTTATATCACCAGATCTCGATTTTTCATATATAAATGTAACTAATGTATCCCCTTCGGAAAGGATTGCTCCATAATGCCCATGAACAGTTGCTCCAGGAGTAGCCAAATAAGGCTTAGCTGATCGTATTACTACAGAGTTAACTTGAACAATTAAAACTTGACCGGATTTTAGGTATGGTCCCCTTTTGGTTATACGTACATTTTCACAAAGAAACTGCCCAAGACTAATTATCGGGGACATTTCCTCACAATAATTAGGCTGGAGAAAATACCAATTCAAATTAAATGGATTCAAAAGGATCTTACTATCTGTATCAGGATTATAAATTTCCCCGGTTTCGTCCATTAAATAATATTTAAGTACTTGAAAAGGCTGTTTTAAATTGTCAAGTTTCAAATATTTAGTTACCGAGATATGATTATGAGTTATTAAATAGTAAAATGAATAAAAATTCGCAATTTGAAGGAATGTTCCTAAGGGTCCCAACGAAGTCTTAATTGGAGTTAGCGAATCTTTTTGAATTGGAATTGATTGTTTTATCACATTGTGATATTTTACATCGTTCAATGGACCCATTCGAAAATAATTAGATGATGATAAAATTATCAAAACTTGGCATTCCTTATTTTTATTCAACAACGTACGAATAGTTCCTTGATTTTGTCTAAGCGATTGTTCAACCCCTGCCTTGCCAAACACGGAATAAAACGGATTGCTATTGGTGCGAGCTGAACCATTATCAGAAATTAATCCTGAACCCGACGGATGATCCCTTTTTCTGAGATACGAAATATTGGATTTCACTAAGTTGATTCTTAGGAAATCTCGAATCAGACCATTTGTACGTACTTCAACAAAGGAAGCACAAACCTCTTCGACGGAAGAACTTTTGTTGTCTTGGTCCCAATTCAACACTAAACACGTCCGAACTAATTGAAGACTTGTATCAGAAATTCCCCCAGCGGCTTTGCCCTTCCCATAAAGGACATAATTGACAACTCGAAATTGCATATTATCCTTTTCCCGCAGCGGATCCTGGGGAAAGAGTGTTGCTAAATTTATACCGTTCGCTATTTCATATGTGACTACGGGTCGAACCAAAACAAAAGACTTTTTCTTTGTAGGTGTGATCCGTTGAACATAGATCCACTTTTTCAATTTTTTTGATTCCTTAGTGGCTTCCTTAAGTTTTTTTTTTTCACTTTCTGGCGGTATCAGGATGCCACTGTGTCGGGATATCTTATCTATCTCTCCGGGAAAATGGATATCTCCCGAAAATATTTTTAGTTCAACCCCTCCCCTTTTTCTCTCCATTCGGACCAATCCGCCCACCCGGCTTCGTATATTTAAAGTGATTTGTGTGTCTACTCCAATGATACTATTATTCCGTACCATTAGGTAAGAAGATTCGGGAAAAATATGCACTTCCTCCGGAATGAAAAAAAGGCGATCTATTTTCATTTGGTATTTTGGCTTAATTTTTTTGAGTCCTCGATACTCAATCAAGTCCTCTTTTTTAACGATTGAATGCGCCCCCAGAGCCCCCCATTTAGTAATTCCGGAACTCTTTCTTCTGTATCGAGGATCGTCGAAATAAGCAAGAATACTATTTCTACGGAAAATACCCCTTACGGGTATTTCAATCGAGATACCTGAATGGGGCATTAGCTCTTTCTCTTGCTCTTGAATCGAGTGGAATGGAATAAGAAATCCATTTCTTTGCCTTTTTGCCAATAAATCCGAATTTGCGTGGAGAATTGCAGGATGGATGAGATTACAATGACCAGTACCTATGATTCTATTAAATCCCGAATAATCAGACATCTCAAGAATTCGACCTTTTTTTTTAGCAGAAAAATCAGAACTAAAAAATTTGTGTCCCGTTTGATCATTATTCACTGAGAGCGAGAGGCTCGAAATCTCTCTTCGTTCGACAGAAAGAGAATGAATATTCATTTGATCTTGATCCTTGTGGAGTGAAAAAGAAACTACACTAGATCTGCGTGAACCCCCCGACAATATCCATAAATGGCTTGTTTTTGGCAAGAGGTGGACATTACTATATGTAAATTCGGGTGCATGGTACACATCAGTACTCCAGTGCATTTCTCCCTCTGAATCAGAATAAATATGTTTTCGAACCCTCTCTTTAAAATTCAAAGTGTATGCTCCCGCCCGAATCTCAGCAATCACTTGTTCTGATTCGACATATTGATCATTTTGAACTAAAAGAAAACTTTTTGGTGGAATAGTCACATTGTGCATAATATCTTCACCCTCAATAATTACATCCAAATCTATAGAACATAGAAAAGCCGGATGCCCGTGACGTGTGCGCGTGGGATGAACCAAATCCTCATTGAATTTGATTTTACCATTAGAAGGGGCTCGTACATGTTCTGCAGTGCCCCCCGTAAATACGCCGCCGGTATGAAAAGTTCTTAATGTTAGTTGAGTCCCTGGTTCTCCAATAGATTGACCCGCAATAATACCTACGGCTTCCCCCAATTCAACCAGGTCACCATGAGTCGGACTCCGACCATAACATAATCGACAGATCCACGATGTACTCCTACAAGTAAAGGGGGTTCGAATAGATATTGCTTGTGTTCGAAGGGTTATGAGTCGATTGACAAGTCCAATCCCAATATCTTGATTTCTAATGGCAATGGATCGCTGGCCCATATATATATCGTCCGCTAATACACGACCAATTAATGTTTGGCTAAAAACCCTTTCCGACATCATCCTATTTTGATTTTGAGGACTCACAGAAATTCCTCGGACAGTGCCACAATCTGTTCTACGTACAATAATGTGTTGAACTACTTCAACAAGTCTGCGCGTAAGATATCCAGCATCTGATGTTCGGACAGCGGTATCGACAACCCCCTTGCGGGCTCCATAGCAAGAAATGATATATTCTGTTAAAGAAAGCCCTTCGCGTAAATTACTTTGAATGGGTAAATCAATCATTTGCCCTTGGGGATCAGACATTAATCCTCTCATACCCACCAATTGGTGTACTTGAGATGCATTTCCTCTAGCCCCCGAAAAAGACATTATATGGACTGGATTAAAAGGCTCAGTCATCCTAAAATTAGGATTCATTTCTTGTCGCAAATATTCACTTGTAGCATACCATATCTCAATGGATTGTCGTAGTTTTTCTATCGCGTGTACATTCCCATAATGATAGTGTTTTTCCAAAATAAAACTTTGTTGTTCAGCATCTTGGACTAGCCATCGCTTAGAAGGTATCGTTAAAAGATCATCAATGCCTAATGAAATAGATGTAGCAGTGGCTTGCTGGAACCCCAGGGTCTTTACTTGATCCAGGATGTGGGATGTATATGCCATTCCGAAGTGATCTATTAACCTGCTAATAAGTCGTTTAATGGCAGTTCCATCTATCATTTTATTGTGAAAGACCAGACTCACCCGTTCTGCCATAAGTACCTCCGTATTCCGCTGAGTAGGATTCGCCAATGGATTTTAGTCAATGAGTGGAAAACTTCCTTTTCTCGATCTTGATTCGCGTAGAAAGGTCAGCAATGGTGGTCATACTTGAACCGGAAAGGCCCAAGGAGTCGTAGAATTACTTAGTTTAGACACCAGATGATTAGGTACCATATGAGCAGGCCCGGCAAAACCCTTGTATAGCTTCTTCGATTTCTCGATAAAGAGAAATATGGCCCACGGTGGTTCGAATGTATATAGAAAGAATTTCTTTTTTTACACTTCGTACTATTAGATAATGCCCATAAATCTCATGAGAGGTACCCAAAGATTCATAGTGAACTTCGATGGGAGCTTCCCTTGAAGCAATAAGGCGTTGATCTAATCGCCACCGAAGCCACAACGGACTATCTAAATTGATTCTTTTCTGCCGATAAGCTCCAATTGCATCATAGGAATTACAAAAAAGGGGTTCTTTCGTATACTTATAGCTATTATCGTCAATTCTTTCATCTGGATAATTTCTTCGATTCCATGTATTATACC